GATGCTGGATATCTTACACGTAGACTTGTTGAAGTAGTTCAACACATTATTGTACGTAGAAGAGATTGTGGTACTATCCGAGGTATTTCCGTGAGTCCTCAAAATGGGATGACGGAAAAAATTTTTGTCCAAACACTAATTGGTCGTGTATTAGCAGACGATATATATATCGGTCTACGATGCATTGCCACTCGAAATCAAGATATTGGGATTGGACTTGTCAATCGATTCATAACCTTTCGAGCACAACCAATATATATTAGAACTCCCTTTACTTGCAGGAATACATCTTGGATCTGTCAATTATGTTATGGTCGTAGTCCCACTCATGGCGATCTGGTCGAATTGGGAGAAGCCGTAGGTATTATTGCGGGTCAATCAATTGGGGAACCGGGGACTCAACTAACATTAAGAACTTTTCATACCGGCGGAGTATTCACAGGCGGTACTGCCGAACATGTACGAGCTCCTTCTAATGGAAAAATAAAATTCAATGAGGATTTGGTTCATCCCACACGTACCCGTCACGGGCATCCTGCTTTTCTATGTTCTATAGACTTGTATGTAACTATTGAGAGTCGGGATATTATACATAATGTGACTATTCCACCAAAAAGTTTGATTTTAGTTCAAAATGATCAATATGTAGAATCAGAACAAGTGATTGCTGAGATTCGTGCTGGAACGTCCACTTTTCATTTTAAAGAGAGGGTACGAAAACATATTTATTCTGAATCAGAGGGAGAAATGCACTGGAGTACCGATGTCTACCATGCACCTGAATATACATATGGTAATGTTCATCTATTACCAAAAGCAAGCCATTTATGGATATTAGCAGGAGATCCGTGCGGATCCAGTATAGTGTCTTTTTCGCTCCACAAGGATCAAGATCAAATCAATGTTTATTCTCTTTCTGTTGAAGAAAGATATATCTCTAACCCCTCAATGACTAATGATCAAGTAAGACATAAATTGTTGGATACTTCTGGTAAAAAAGATCGGGAAATTCTTGACTATTCAAGACTTGATCGAAGCATATCCAATGGTCATTGGAATTTCATATATCCTTCTATTCTCCAAGGGAATCCTGATTTCTTGGCGAAAAAGCGAAGAAATAGATTCATCATCCCATTACAATATGATCAAGAACGAGAGAAAGAACTAATACCCTGTTTTGGTATTTCGATTGAAATACCCATAAATGGTATTTTACGTAGAAATAGTATTCTTGCTTATTTTGATGATCCACGATACAGAAGAAGCAGTTCCGGAATTACTAAATATGGGACCATAGAGGTGGATTCAATCATAAAAAAAGAAGATTTGATTGAGTATCGAGGAGCAAAAGAATTTAGTCCGAAATACCAAATGAAAGTAGATCAGTTTTTTTTCATTCTCGAAGAAGTGCATATCTTACCGGGATCCTCATTAATAATGGTCCGGAACAATAGTATCATTGGAGTAGATACACGACTGGCTTTAAATACAAGAAGCCGAGTAGGCGGATTAGTCCGAGTGGAGAGAAAAAAAAAATATATTGAACTTAAAATCTTTTCTGGAGATATTCATTTTCCTGGAGAGACAGATAAGATATCCAGGCACAGCGGCATTTTTATACCACCAGAAACGGAAAAAAAAAATTCTAAAGAATCAAAAAAATTGAAAAATTGGATCTATGTTCAACGGATCACACCTACCAAGAAAAAGTATTTTGTTTTGGTTCGACCCGTAGTCACATATGAAATATCCGATGGGATAAATTTAGCAACACTTTTCCCTCGGGATATCTTGCAGGAAAAGGATAATGTCCAACTTAGAGTTGTCAATTATATCCTTTATGGAAATGGCAAGTCAATTCGAGGAATTTATCACACAAGTATTCAATTAGTTCGGACTTGCTTAGTATTGAATTGGGACCAAGAAATAAATGGTTCTATAGAAGAGGTTCATGCTTCCTTTGTTGAGGTAAGGGCAAATGATCTAATTCGTGATTTCATAAGAATTGAGTTAGTCAAGTCCACTATTTCGTATACCGGAAAAAGGTATGATAGGGCAAGTTCCGGATTGATTCCCAATAATGGATTAGATCGCACCAATATCAATCCTTTTTATTCCAAGGCGAAGATTCAATCACTTAGCCAACATCAAGGAACTATTGGTATGTTGTTGAATCAAAATAAGGAATGCCCATCTTTGATAATTTTGTCATCATCCAATTGTTCTCGAATTGGTCCATTCAATAGTTCGAAATATAACAATGTGACAAAAGAATCGGATCCCCTAATTCCAATTAGGGATTTTTTAGGTCCCTTAGGCACTATTGTACCTAAAATATCAAATTTTTATTCATCTTACCATTTAATAACTCATAATCAGATCGTGTTAAAGAAATATTTGCTACTTGACAATTTGAAACAGATTTTCCAAGTACTTCAAGTACTTAAATACTGTTTAATAGATGAAAATAGGAGGATTTATAATCCCAATCCATGCAGTAACATCATTTTGAACCCATTCCATTTGAATTGGTGCTTTCTCCATCATGATTATTGTGAAGAGACATCGATCAAAATTAGCCTTGGACAATTTATTTGTGAAAATGTATGTCTATTTAAATACGAACCGCACGTAAAAAAATCTGGTCAAATTTTAATTGTTAATGCCGACTTTTTAGTTATAAGATCCGTTAAGCCTTATTTGGCTACTCCTGGAGCAACTGTTCATGGTCATTATGGGAAAATCCTTTACGAAGGAGATACATTAGTTACATTTATATATGAAAAATCGAGATCTGGTGACATAACGCAAGGTCTTCCAAAAGTAGAACAAATCTTAGAAGTGCGTTCGATTGATTCAATATCAATGAACCTCGAAAGGAGAGTTGAAAGTTGGAACGAACGTATACCAAGAATTCTTGGGATCCCCTGGGGGTTTTTGATTGGAGCTGAGCTAACTATAGCCCAAAGTCGTATCTCTTTGGTTAATAAGATCCAAAAGGTTTATCGATCCCAGGGGGTACAGATCCATAATAGACATATAGAGATTATTGTACGTCAAGTAACATCAAAAGTGTTGGTTTCAGAAGATGGAATGTCTAATGTTTTTTCGCCTGGAGAATTAATCGGATTGTTGCGAGCGGAACGAGCAGGGCGTGCTTTGGACGAATCGATCTGTTATCGGGCAATCTTATTGGGAATAACAAGAGCGTCTCTGAATACTCAAAGTTTCATATCCGAAGCAAGTTTTCAAGAAACCGCTCGAGTTTTAGCAAAAGCTGCTCTACGAGGTCGTATTGATTGGTTGAAAGGCCTGAAAGAGAACGTTGTTCTGGGGGGGATTATACCTGTTGGTACCGGATTCAAAAAATTTGTGCACCGTTCAAGGCAAGACAAAAACATTTATTTGGAAATCAAAAGAAAAAATCTATTCGAGTTGGAAATGAGAGATATTTTGTTACACCATAGAGAATTATTTTGTTCTTACGCTTACGCGACAAACAATTTCCATGAGACAAATTTCCATGAGACATCAGAACAATCATTTATGTGATTTAATGATTCCTAAGAGCGGATTCATTTTAACTTTAACTATCTTTTAACTATACTGGTCTGATTATTGATTTGGTAATAAATAAAATAAGTAATTAAAAAAATTTATGATTTGTGCCGTGTATCAATGGTCAATCCCCGGTAGAAGGTTCCATCGGAACAATTATTTATTTCAAGGTACCTCGTCTCTTTGTTAATAATAAGAAAAAGAAAAAACAAAAAGGAAGTGTGGGAAAAAATGACAAGAAGATATTGGAACATCAATTTGGAAGAGATGATGGAAGCAGGAGTTCATTTTGGTCATGGTACTAAGAAATGGAATCCTAGAATGGCCCCTTACATTTCTGCAAAGCGTAAAGGTATTCATATTACAAATCTCGCTAAAACTGCTCGTTTTTTATCAGAAGCCTGTGATTTAGTTTTTGATGCAGCAAGTAGGGGAAAAAGCTTCTTAATTGTCGGTACCAAAAATAAAGCATCGGATTCAGTAGCATCAGCTGCAATAAGGGCTCGGTCTCATTTTATTAATCAAAAATGGCTCGGTGGTACGTTAACGAATTGGTCCACTACGGAAACGAGACTTTATAAGTTCAGGGACTTAAGAGCAGAAGAAAAGATGGGGAAACTCAACCGTCTCCCCAAAAGAGATGCAGCAATGTTGAAGAGAAAATTATCTACCTTGCAAACATATCTCGGTGGGATCAAATATATGACGGGATTACCTGATATTGTGATCATCGTTGATCAGCAAGAAGAATATACGGCTCTTCGAGAATGTGCCATTTTGGGGATTCCGACGATTTGTTTAATCGATACAAATTGTGACCCAGATCTTGCAGATATTTCGATTCCAGCCAACGATGACGCTATAGCTTCAATTCGATTGATTCTTAACAAATTAGTATCCGCAATTTGTGAGGGTCGTTCTAGCTATATAAGAAATCGTTGATTATGATTAAGAATATTAAAATTAGTTAATGTTAATTATTGGGCAACTCCATAGATTTATTGGATCGGTTACTTTTTTTTTAATAGATAAAAAAAAAAGAACTGGGGATATTGATATATATTATGATCTTATGTGATTTCTTGGTATCCTAAATATATGATTAATGATTCAAGTTGGTGAGTTGAGAAAGAAATGGTTGAATCAAACTAATTCCTTTTTTGAAGTTCAATTTCTATCAGAGGACAATATGAATGTTATACCATGTTACATTAAAACACTCAAGGGGTTATACGATATATCGGGTGTAGAAGTAGGCCAACATTTCTATTGGCAAATAGGAGGTTTACAAATCCATGCCCAAGTACTTATCACTTCTTGGGTTGTAATTGCTATCTTGTTAGGTTCAGTCATCATAGCTGTTCGGAATCCACAAACCATTCCGACCGACGGTCAGAATTTCTTTGAATATGTCCTTGAATTTATTCGAGACTTGAGCAAAACCCAGATTGGAGAAGAATATGGACCTTGGGTTCCCTTTATTGGAACTATGTTCCTATTTATTTTTGTTTCTAATTGGTCAGGTGCTCTTTTACCTTGGAAAATCATACAGTTACCTCATGGGGAGTTAGCTGCGCCCACGAATGATATAAATACTACTGTTGCTTTAGCTTTACCCACGTCAGTGGCATATTTTTATGCGGGTCTTACCAAAAAAGGGTTGGGTTATTTCGAGAAATACATCAAACCAACTCCAATACTTTTACCAATTAACATCCTAGAAGATTTCACAAAACCTTTATCTCTTAGTTTTCGACTTTTCGGGAATATATTGGCTGATGAATTAGTAGTTGTTGTTCTTGTTTCTTTAGTCCCTTCAGTAGTTCCTATACCTGTCATGTTTCTTGGATTATTTACAAGTGGTATTCAAGCTCTTATTTTTGCAACGTTAGCCGCGGCTTATATAGGCGAATCCATGGAGGGTCATCATTGACTAGTTTTTGAAATAGTCTTTTTTTTAGCTTATCCCAATTCATGCATGGTTCAAGATAATCTGCTTGGTTGGAGAACATATTAGATAAAAATACGTATGAATATATGACCTAGAGTTGTAGGAGAGAAGATGAACGATATTACGGAATTGTAAAAAAAAAAAAAAGATGGGTTGGGGAGGTCACACTAGATGTATGTAATGTCTATAAGTCCAGCCACTTTTTGTGTGGGTTTCGAGGAATGATTCTATAATTCGATTCAATATAAAATGGGGCCCGTTTACGTTATGGAAGAAAGAAATGTATATGTAATATGTATATGTAATATTAGATATTCACTAGTTATATAGTACTATCCATATATAAATAGAAATCCTTATACCCTACCTATATACTAACTAACTATATATATATCTAACTATATGCTATATATATAGCAATATAGTTAGCAAAATAAATAAAATAAAGCAAAATAATAAATATATATATGTATTAATATACATATTGATATCGTTATATTGATATATTGATATCTATCATATTGGTATCCATTGCATATATTGATGATTGCATATATTGATTTGATTGTGGTTTACTGCATTTATATTAGATGGATTACAAGATAAGTCAAGTCCTTTCTTCTGTTTCATTTGTGATTGTGGATTGGATGAAAAAACAGACGAACTCAAGGATATAGAAGAGTAAAGAACGAAGGATTGAATGAAAGAATGGTTGGAAAGAAAGAAATGCAATAACTAGAACCGTATGTATATGGATTTACAAAAACTTCATCATGGGTAGAAACAAAAAACGAGATATCGAAGTAGTTCTGACGATTCAGTAATATTACCATTAGTTTTTAGTTACTTCGACCCAATAGATCTTAATGATCAAACTTGATGATAAAATTAAGTAATAATTCATTGGTTGATTGTATCATTAACCATTTCTTTTTCTTTTTTTTGGTGTGAGGAACTTACCATGAATCCACTGATTTCTGCCGCTTCCGTTATTGCTGCTGGATTGGCTGTAGGACTTGCTTCTATTGGACCTGGAGTTGGTCAAGGTACTGCTGCAGGCCAAGCTGTAGAGGGTATTGCGAGACAACCAGAAGCAGAGGGTAAAATACGAGGTACTTTATTGCTTAGTCTAGCTTTTATGGAAGCTTTAACAATTTACGGACTGGTTGTGGCATTAGCGCTTTTATTTGCGAATCCTTTTGTTTAATCCTAGAAATGTAAAAAAGTACCTTAGATTACATACTTTTTTGACTTTTTTTCTTTATTAAGTTGAAATTTAATTGCCGTTTGCTTCTTCGAATTATATCAGCACTTTACTCCTATAATTACTTATTTGTTGAGACTCCAGGAAGGACTGCTTGGAGGATGAGGAATTACCAGATCATTCGCTTTCTTCCTTCCCGTCCTTAGCTTAGTACAATGGAGACTTTTTTCCTTTTAGGAAACGTTTCCACAAATAATATATTTCGCAATTGAAATGAGACCTAAGACCTAACCTAAATGAAATTACTAGATTTAATCTATTCCCATTAAAAAGGGGGAAATCCAATTTTAAATAAATAAATTGATCAAAAAAGAAAGGGGCGCGCGAAGTGATAGAAAAAGAACTTTGTTCTTTGTCAGTCCTATCTATAAGAGGAGAGCATATGAAAAATGTAACCGATTCTTTCGTTTTCTCACGCCACTGGCCATCCGCCGGGAGTTTCGGGTTTAATACCGATATTTTAGCAACAAATCCAATAAATCTAAGTGTAGTGATTGGTGTATTGATTTTTTTTGGAAAGGGAGTGTGTGCGGGTTGTGTATTTCAAGAATAGGTTGGATCCATCCGGCTGCACTTTACTTTATTTATAGTTATTTATAGTTATAGTATATTTAGGATAAATAGGAAAAAAAGTGTATGATCTCGACGAATTACTTCTGAATAAATTCAAAAATCATATGTAAGAACCATAGCATTTCGTGACTTATTGGTAAATCAACTTTGATTC